TGCAGTAGATACATAGTGTCTAGTGGCTCATTGTTGAATAATAAAATGGATTTACCTAGGACGTCTAGGAGAAAATGCAATGAATTGTTTCAAGACCGACTCGAATTGCTTTTTTCTTTTATTGAATTGATCCCACCAGAACAAAATCCACTTGATTGATACATATACATACACCTAGCAATTCAACATAAAATTCAAGATATTTCATCGAATCGTGGAATGAAGAGATTCTACTTGTCTCCTGAACGAAATTCTTGGAGAAAAAATCATTTTCTGCTTGATGCCGCTTACTAGATTCTCGTTTGTTAATTTCCTGTCTTGGTGGGAGGGAGATAAGGATATCTCGTCTTAACAATGAATCAAATGAAAGTGAAAGAAATCGAATTTCACACCTTTTTCCTTTTCTGACGGACCAATCATTCCCTGAAAAAATCCTCCTCTTCCTTATTATTTCTATTTTTTGGATTTATTACTTTTTTTCTTTTTTATTTAGAAATTTCTAAATAAAATTCGAAATACTAAATAATCTAAACTAAAATAATAGAAATAAATTCAATTGAAATAATAAATAAAAAAAAAAAATACTACTACTAGATTTCTAATGTCGATTCTAATGAATAATTCGTCAATGACGAATAAAAAACAATTCTATGCAATTCTGAAAGGGGGAAAGATCCCTCGGATAGAATCATTCGATTATATTGACAATTTCAAAAAACTGATCATACTATGATCATAGTATGATGGCCGTTGGTCAAGCAGGCCCCCATCGTCTAGTGGTTTAGGACATCTCTCTTTCAAGGAGGCAGCGGGGATTCGAATTCCCCTGGGGGTAGGGTACTACGAAAGGAAGTTGAGCATGGATTACCAATAAGTCGAAAATTGATTCTTCCTGGGTCGATGCCCGAGCGGTTAATGGGGACGGACTGTAAATTCGTTGGCAATATGTCTACGCTGGTTCAAATCCAGCTCGGCCCAATAATTCGCCATGAGATGATATAACCCCCTTTGTACTTCAGAAATACCCGATCCGGAGATAAAAAAGAATCAAATTTTCTGCTAGATCCCGTATTTCCCTGGGATTGTAGTTCAATTGGTCAGAGCACCGCCCTGTCAAGGCGGAAGCTGCGGGTTCGAGCCCCGTCAGTCCCGACGGATCCAATAAATATATCAAAAAATCTCTCCCTTTTTATGAAGGGGACCGGGGGAAGAATTCCATTGTCAAAGCAAAGGGGAAATCCTTATTTCTTTTTTCTTTCCTTTTTGGTAGGAGAAAGACATATGCGGTTGGATTAGTACAATTATTGGTAGCATTATAGTCAGTATTCCAAGAAATGCTGGCTTTTTCGATTGCCCCCGAGGCATGTAATGGAATCGAGTACTATACTTTTTTGAGGCGCGCATACACAAAGGGAATTCCTTTCTTGTCCAATACAAAATTGAATATAAGAAAATACTTTCCAGAAAAAACAAAAAAAAACAATTTATTTTTCTGGCTACGGATTTAGGGAACCTGACTTACTAGTTTGAAGTTGAAAAATGGATTTCATGCAAATTGCACACTGAGCTTTTGCGGGGCTAATAATCTACGAAGAAAGGAGGGGGAAGGACAGATCAACCAAAGATCCTACTCCTCTTAGAAAGGCGAATGAATCATTTTTCCTATTTTTCATTTTGTTTTAAGGCCCCATCGACGAAAGAACAAATCAGAAAATAGTAAATTTGATGAATATTCATTTTATACGGTCTCATCTTTATCACACTTCTTTGTCTTCCAAGTCAAAAATAGTTTCGTTCTAAACTCCTTTCTTTTTCCATTTAGCTTTTATTGTTTGTTTGGGTTTGTAACTATGTGACCACTGGAAGTGGAAGAGCTATTTGATGAGACTTCATCAGATGATTGTACAAGAAGGAACTAGATAGGTTAGAGAGAAAAAAAGAACAGATAATAAAAAATGATAAATAAAAAAGAAATAAAGGAATTTTGGATTGGGTCAGCAATCCAAGTTTGGGTCGGTATGGATAAAAGAACTTCCTATGTTATACTATTCAATTCTCGACGACGAATTGATTTGATAGTTCAGATATTGTTATTCATGATATTGATCTGATTCAAGATCATCGAGAGGTAATATTCATTCATTGAATTTACAGGCCAAAGATTTATCATCTCTATGGGATTAAATCCCGAGTTATTGCGAAGTAAAAAACCGATGAGATTATGGAAGTAAATATTCTTGCATTTATTGCTACTGCACTATTTATTCTAGTTCCTACCGCTTTTCTACTTATCATTTATGTAAAAACAGTCAGTCAAAACGATTAATTATTAACTAATTTGAATGAAACTTGACTTCTGAGTTCTTAGCCAAAATTGACGAAATAAAATGAAAAAGATTCCAATTTCATGTCTTAAATGAAATGAGTGGACTAGAATCGGCAGTATTCTAATAGATAGATAGTATGGTAGAAAGATTCATCTATTTCTTTCTACCATACTCTTTATTAGTTAGATTGTTGCTGCCCCCCTGGAATAAAATAAAGATAGAGGCTGCATTTGATACGGATCTATATATCAATCTACAATATTATCTTGATATATGTGAATATCAATTCCATATATGGGATTGACATAGCATCCAATTCCATTTATTTGCTATATCTATTTGTTCTGATCAATCTGAATTACTCCTATGTCTTATAGTTTGAATTACTATATTTTTGATTTCCAATATGAATCTCGGTATCTATTGAGAGAATCAAATCAATGAAGCAAAAGCGATAGATATAGGCATATTCAAAAAATCACGTAGTAATCTTGTTTTTTTAACATTCCCAAGAAGTAAACCATTGACAGTAGTTCCACGGGCATCGAAAAGGAAGAGTAAACCTCACTGATTTTTAACGCCTGAACCATGATATGAAATAAGTCGATAAAGTCTAAATCCAATTTCAAAAATTTGAAAGCGGTAAATGCGCAATATGTGACTCACCTGACGATCTTATTCTACATAGTATCTCGTTAGACAACCACTATGTTTATATCCTTTCTTTCTCATACAAAGTGCGTATACACTTAACAAAACCACTTCTTCTTTGAACAGTAAAGAGAGAAATAAATAAAAAAAGGGTCCGGCCCTCCTCAGTATCACCTAGGAAGAGGCCATTGATTGGAATAGAAAATTTAGGAAGAATTAGGTTCGAATAAATTTCCTGGGATCCTCTTCCTTTCGAACTACAAACATGGGAATCGTTGAAATAGCTCTTTGATTGAAAGAGGATGATTCCTATAATACATTACTCCAGTCGAGTCCAATGGAATTTCAAAATGAAGATATTTTTATTTTGTTCCAAACGTGTTGCAGAACCATCTAGAAAGCAATTGATATTGATCCAGTTTGCTTCCTTAACTCAATTAGTAGGACCCCTAGAGTCCACTCCTTCCCCACACTACGAGTGAAAGGGAAAAAGTAAAGACTACCATTAAAGCAGCCCAAGCAAGACTTACTATATCCATATGAATTATGTCCCCTATCTCTATAAATATAAAGGAATTATTCCATTATTCCTCACTAATAATAGTAGAATCAATGGCGCAGAGTCAAAAAGAACGAAGACTATTAATAAACCAATCCAATAAATTCGCCCATTTTATAAGAAATTCCTCTATGATTTATAATCGGGAAAGATTAAACCCAAGCAAAATCCGCAGTAACATCTCAAGGGAATGTTACTAATGGAACATGTAGGAATAATAGGTCCTATTCTTTTTTTGTTGACCCTCATTTCAATTGATTGGATGCTTGAGCACTGAGATATTTTCGTGAGTTCCTCGTATATAATAAAGTATCTTCCGCCCCCTTCCACAACTATTTCGATTTCCTATCGGGCTCTCCAATCTAATCCAAGGTCCAGTCATTATACAATGGATTAATAATATCAAATTTGGATTTGTAGTAGAAGGTAATTGCGAAGTCTTGATAGCCCCGCTAGCATTCGAATATTTACTTGAAAGCTAAGCCTAAATATGCAATGCAAGGATATTTACCATTTTTGAGAAAAACACCCAGACCAGGTGTTTAGAATCAAACAAGTATCAACAGTCTGCTTTCTCTGCTTCTGCTGGCGAATCGTTCGGCGGGTTATATCAACAGAAGAAAAAAAGAGATTTCAAGTTTTTGGTTGATCAGGCGACACCCGGATTTGAACTGGGGAAAAAAGGATTTGCAGTCCTCTGCCTTACCACTCGGCCATGTCGCCAAAATGCTACAAATACAAAATAGATGAAAACTTTCCCGGATTACTGAACTTCTTTTTTATTGTACTTGCACCTTGAGTTCTGTTTTCCTTAATTTTTCCTAAAAGTCAAAGAAATCCGAATCCTTCTTCCCTTTTGATTGGGTTTGATTCATCCTTTCAATTTCGATTGAGTCTATCTCAAAATTCATAATGTTCAAAACTTTCTCTTACCTTTCTATTGAAAAATCAAATGTGGATTTTCAGTCGCAAAATACAAAATTCAACTTTCTGAAAATAAGACCCATTAACTATTGACTTAGAATGCATGAATGATTCTTGGATTTGAATCTCCAAATTTTGGTTTCCTAATGACATAAGAAAATACAACTTGATATATGATATATAACTAATCAGTATGGATTTTTTCAATCAAAAAATCCTTCTCAATTATAATTATTAATAATAATTATAACAACAATTATGAGTATATGTAAACCCCCCAAGATAAATTGTTAGACGGATATATATTATTTATATATGTTCCCGATATAGAATTATCAGATATCAGAAAAGTATCATACTTCAATTTGAATTTTGAATTGACTAGAAAATTGAAATTCTGTTTTCGGAGAGCACAACCTGTGTTGCCCCGAATAGACCATAGAACGACAATAAAACAATAAAAGAGAAGAAAGACAGATATTATAGATATCTCCACACATGTTTAAGCCATACAAACCTTCTTTTCTTATACACTTCAC